CTGGATACCTGGATACAAAGTATCTTCGGTTCTTTCCATAATTTTTAAATGAATTTCCCATCAGCCTATCCAATTTAACCAATCTAATTTCATTGCAGACAGAGTTAGTAAACACTATCTCAATATTAAGAAAGGTATAGTTGAAAAGAATTAGGGAGTCTTTATGGTCTTTTTTAGAATTCTTTCTTCAACCTTAGGAGTCAAAAAGGAGTATTTCTTAGAAACCTTTGGATATCAAGATTTCCAACTTCTTACTTTCATAGTTCTGATGCCTAGAATGAATTCTCACTATTTCTTTTTCTTTTATTTGATTCAATTCAGAATAGTTCAAACCAATCATTACTAATCATTAATAAGATTGGATTGCTTCAGATTTATTGGTACCTGTTTGAGCCACACTAAGAACTCCTATTTTTGAGAAAAAGATGACATTTCTAGATAGGCCCTACGGGTTCTTAAAAAAAAGTATCGACAGACCTTGTTCCTTGCCTATGCTTTTGCGGGGCAAGAATTCGTCAAGTTTGATCAACAGGATTAAGAAAGTACAAGTTGTTTTTTGTTGATCAGGCGACACCCAGATTCGAACTGGGGATAAAGGATTTGCAGTCCCCCGCCTTACCACTTGGCCATGTCGCCAAAATCCATCCAAAATATATAGAATTTTTCTCTATATTCTTATATTCTATTCCTCTCCTCATTTTTATTTGAAATTTTTCTTTTCTTATTTTCTTTTTGGATCTTGAATCCCATTGTACTTATCCCTTTCCAAAAAAGAATTACTCTTTTTATTAGATCTTTTTTATATTCTTTTCTTCAATTGATTCTATCTCAAAAAATGCGTCGCTTAAAAACTTACCTTAACTCTTTCTTTTTCTTTATTACTCTTTAGTTATTCTTACTTACTTTGAATTAGCGAACAGCTCTGAAATTTGTATCTCCATTTGTATTCCTTTAATGGATGCAAAATTACGACGAATCATTATAAATTATAAGAAAATCTATGTGTATATGTAAACCCCAGAATAGAAATTTTCTAATTTTTATTTTTATATGCGGGATACCTAACCCGGATCTCTTTCTTATGTACATATCCCTAGGATCATCGTGCTTGAATTTTTCATTCAATATGAAGAGAAAAAAGACATTAAGATAGAGTGTGACCTAACCTATGTTGTATCAAGTTCAATTATGATAAAAGATGTGATATACGGATAGCTAGATAGCTATATCGGCATGTACTTCCTAAAAATTACTCCTATGACTATTACGTATGCAATTTCATTCTATTTTAAAAATTCTACTACAAAAAAAGATTGGCTAATTCCCTTTTGAACATTCAATTGCGTGTGCTAAAAAAAGGGAAACTCTATGCTATTCCTTATTCTTTTATTTTTATCTCATTCATAGAGAGCAGATTGAATCCTTAATTCATTGATTTTTTCTTTTTTTTACCCTGTACTCTGATCATAATATCATAATAAAAGAAATTTGGTAGAAGTTGGATCAATTTTGATATCCGATAAAAGACCCTATGTGACAGAATTTTTTCCTAGGAATGCTTTATCAATTTCCATTTCTTTCTATTTGTATTTGGATCAAATTTGAACTTGCGTCGAAAATGCCTTCCATTTCTCTGTCTTGCTTCCATTCATACGTATGATATATATATGGATGGAGTTGGCTAAAATTTTATGTGATTCAGTAACAAGAATATCCATTCCATCATTGCTAGATCGATCGGTATGGTTCGATAAATAGTGAGACAAGTCAATAAGAATAATGGGATTTTTTCAATAAAGAGGAAACTTCAGATTAAGATGCTCCAGAATGGAAATGAGGGAATGTCCACAATACCTGGATTTAGTCAGATACAATTTGAGGGATTTTGTAGGTTCATTAATCGGGGCTTGACAGAAGAATTGAAAAAGTTTCAAAAAATTGAAGATAGAGATCAAGAAATTGAATTTCAATTCTTTGTGGAAACATATAAATTGGTAGAACCCTTGATAAAAGAAAGAGATGCTGTGTATGAATCACTCACATATTCTTCTGAATTCTATGTACCCGCGGTCTTAATTTGGAAAAACGGTAGGAATATGCAAGAACAAACCGTTTTTCTTGGAAACATCCCTATAATGAATTCTTTTGGAACCTCTATAGTAAATGGAATAGACCGAATTTTGATCAACCAAATATTGCAAAGTCCCGGTATTTACTACCGTTCAGAATTGGAACATAACGGAATTTCTGTCTATACCAGTACTAGAATATCGGATTGGGGGGGAAGGTCGGAATTAGAAATTGAGAAAAAAACAAGGATATGGGCCCGTGTAAGTAGAAAACAAAAAATATCTATTCTAGTTCTATCATCAGCTATGGGTTTGAATATAAGAGAAATTCTAGATAATGTTTGTTACCCTGAAATTTTCTTGTCTTTCCCGAATGATAAAGAGAAAAAAAAGATTGGGTCAAAAGAAAATGCTCTTTTGGAGTTTTATCAACAATTTGCCTGTGTAGGGGGGGATCCGGTATTTTCTGAGTCCTTATGTCAGGAATTCCAAAAGAAATTATTTCAACAAAGATGTGAATTTGGAAAGATTGGTCGACGAAATAGGAACCGGAGGATGAATCTTGATATATCCCAAAAAAAGACATTTTTGTTACCACGAGATCTATTGGCTGCTGTGGATCATTTGATTGGAATGAAATTGGGAATGGGTACACTTGACGATATGAATCACTTGAAAAATAAACGTATTCGTTCTGTAGCAGATCTATTACAGGATCAATTCGGATTGGCTCTTACTCGTTTAGAAAATGCGGTTCGAGGAACTATATGTGGAGCAATCAGACATAAATTGATACCGACTCCTCAAAATTTGGTAACTTCAACTTCATTAACAACTACTTATGAATCGTTTTTTGGACTACACCCTTTATCTCAAGTTTTGGATCGAACTAATCCGTTGACACAAATTGTTCATGGGCGAAAATGGAGTTATTTGGGTCCTGGAGGATTGACGGGTCGAACTGCTAGTTTTCGGATACGAGATATTCACCCGAGCCACTATGGACGTATTTGTCCAATTGACACGTCCGAAGGAATCAATGTTGGACTTATTGGATCATTAGCTATTCATGTGAAGGTTGGTTATTGGGGATCCATAGAGAGTCCTTTTTATGAATTATCTGAGAGATCAAAAGAGGCACAGATGTTTTATTTATCACCAAATAGAGATGAATATTATATGGTAGCAGCAGGAAATTCTTTGGCCTTGAATTGGGGTATTCAAGAACAACAGATTGTTCCAGCTCGATATCGTCAAGAATTCTTGACTATTGCATGGGAAGAGATTCATCTTAGAAGCATTTTTCCCTTCCAATATTTTTCTATTGGAGCTTCCCTCATTCCTTTTATCGAGCATAATGATGCGAATCGAGCTTTAATGAGTTCTAATATGCAGCGCCAAGCAGTTCCTCTTTCTCGGTCCGAGAAGTGCATTGTTGGAACTGGGTTGGAAGGCCAAACGGCTCTAGATTCGGGGATTTCAGCTATAGCCAAACGCAAGGGAAAAATAATTTATACTGATACTCACAAGATTGTTTTCTCAAGTAATGGGGATACTCTAAGCATTCCATTAGTTATGTATCAATGTTCCAACAAAAATACTTGTATGCATCAAAAAACTCAGGTTCGGCGGGGTAAATACTTTAAAAAGGGACAAATTCTAGCGGGCGGTGCGGCTACAGCTGGTGGGGAACTCGCTTTAGGGAAAAATGTATTAGTAGCTTATATGCCATGGGAAGGTTACAATTTTGAAGACGCAGTACTAATTAGCGAACGTCTGGTCTATGAAGAAATTTATACTTCTTTTCACATTCGAAAATATGAAATTCATACTCATGTAACAAGCCAAGGCCCTGAAAGAATCACTAAGGAGATCCCGCATTTAGAGGCTCATTTACTCCGACATTTAGACAAAAATGGAATTGTGATCCTGGGATCTTGGATAGAAACAGGTGATATCTTAGTAGGTAAATTAACACCTCAGGCAGCGAATGAATCGTCATATGCCCCGGAGGATAGATTATTACGAGCTATACTTGGCATTCAGGTATCCACTTCAAAAGAAACTTCTCTAAGATTACCTATAGGTGGAAGGGGTCGAGTTATTGATGTGAGATGGATCCATAGAAAGGGGGGTTCCAATTATAATTCAGAAAGTATTCGTGTATATATTTCACAGAAACGTGAAATCAAAGTAGGTGATAAAGTAGCTGGAAGGCATGGGAATAAGGGTATAATTTCTAAGATTTTGTCTAGACAAGATATGCCCTATTTGCAAAACGGAACGCCCGTTGATATTGTATTCAACCCATTAGGAGTTCCCTCACGAATGAATGTGGGACAGATATTTGAATGTTCGCTCGGGTTAGCGGGGGATCTGCTAAAGAAACATTATAGAATAGCGCCCTTTGATGAGAGATATGAACAAGAGGCCTCAAGAAAACTAGTGTTTTCCGAATTATATGAAGCCAGTAAGCAAACAAAAAATCCATGGGTATTTGAACCCGAATATCCGGGAAAAAGCAGAATATTTGATGGAAGAACAGGAGATCTTTTTGAACAACCTGTTCTAATAGGAAAGTCCTATATCCTAAAATTAATTCATCAAGTTGATGATAAAATCCATGGACGTTCCAGTGGACATTACGCACTTGTTACACAACAACCCCTTAGAGGAAGGGCAAAACAAGGGGGGCAAAGAGTTGGAGAAATGGAAGTTTGGGCTCTAGAGGGATTTGGTGTTGCTCATATTTTACAAGAGATGCTTACTTATAAATCTGATCATATTAGAGCTCGTCAAGAAGTACTTGGTGCTACGATTATTGGAGCAACAGTATCTAACCCAGAGGGTGCTCCAGAATCTTTTCGATTGCTCGTTCGAGAACTACGATCTTTGGCCCTGGAACTGAATCATTTCCTTGTATCTGAAAAG